TTGAATATCATAAGGAATTCGAACAACTGCTTCAAATACAGTATCAGGAAGTACCGCTTGTGGAACCTCGATATCTACGGGTTTATTAGCTAAATGGCAATTGGCACATACAATACGGCCAGTCGCTTCTCGTGGATTTTCATAACCCTGCTGTGCAAAAATGGGATATGCGTTTGAACTGGGTGTCCTAGTGATTATATATATCATGAGCGATATGGAAATGGATCGAGTAATCTCTTCCTTTATCCAAGAAAAAAGAGTATTTATAGTTTGCATGGTCCAATCATTGGTATCGAAAATTTATACAATAAAATTAGGTAGGTCCCTAGTCTAGTATAGTTCCCTATCTATGATTCTGCTATTTACTAAAAAAATATTAATGGAATATAGGAAGAATTCCTTGTAGGAGTAGAAAGAATAAGTACAATTTTGAATGTTTTGCTTATGTACAAAGTAACAACCATTATAATTTGATCAGTGAATCATTTTTCAGTCATTCATTGAATGATAAATCACTACAAGTGAGGGAGATACACGATTTAAATAACGGAAGATCAAATATTTAAAAATTGTATCTAGAATGACCGGAAAAGTGGAAACAAGACCGGATATAATTTGATCGTTATGAGCAAATCCAAAATCTTTGTATAAAGAGCCAATCATTAGTTCCCAACCGTGGGGCGAATGGAATCCTATACATAAATCAGTTAATAAAAGAATTGAAAAAGCTTTTATTGTGTCGCTTAAGTTATATAGGAATTCTTGAACCCAAGAGTTAAGAATAACAAGTTTTTCATTACCTAAAATAGAATAACCACTTAGAATAACGAAACAGATTATATTTGTCGAGAAATTCAAAATCGTATGGATACAATCCCCATTGTGTATCTTGATCAATTGGATCGTTTCTTTGTCGATTCCGATACGAAGCTTTTCTAGATGTGTTTCCGGGTATTCCTTTATCATTTCGTCCAAGAGGAAGAGTTCCTTTAATTCTATGAATTTTTTTAGAATACTCTTTTCTTGAATGATATTCAAGAAAATTTCGGATTCCATAGTATCCCACCAATTAGTAACCCAAGATTCCAGACTTTTAGTAAATGAGAGAGAGATCCACCAGGGCAAAAATACTATAGATGCAAGATATAGAAGGGGAATGAATGCTTTCTTTTTTGCCATTTTTTCGTCTTTGAATTTTTAATGAACTCACCTCATTCGTCGACTCCATACGATACTAACTAATATTCATATCAAGGATAAGTTCTATTACAAGTCATCGAGCCCATGAATCTATTCCCTGTTTTTTTCTGTATGATTCAGTGGTTATTACTTGAATTTAGAAATAATACAGAAATGGAATAAGAAAGAGTCCACTCCAAATTCGCACTTCAAATGCGAATAAAGATATTGTTTCCAAATATATCATTTGCTCAAATTCGAAAAAAGTGCCTCCTTTCGATAAATAAATGCACAAAGGCGCCCATGAATATTATTTGGATTTTGAAAGAAAAGAATTCTCTTTCTATCAGAATATCAAATTTTTTGAAAAAAAAAAAAGCATTCACTCTTTTCAGTTCATTTTTCAAAATACTTCAATTGGTACACGCAAGAAATAAGCTTGTTTCCAAATATATCATTTGCTCAAATTCGAAAAAAGTGCCTCCTTTCGATAAATAAATGCACAAAGGCGCCCATGAATATTATTTGGATTTTGAAAGAAAAGAATTCTCTTTCTATCAGAATATCAAATTTTTTGAAAAAAAAAAAGCATTCACTCTTTTCAGTTCATTTTTCAAAATACTTCAATTGGTACACGCAAGAAATAAGCCAATTCAGCAGCTTTTTGCTCAATTTCTCGTGGAGTCAAATTCTCATCAGTACGAGTCAGGGGAATAGCCCCATGGCCTCTGATTTCCATATAAAGGACACGACGAGCATAAATACCCTCTTTAACTTCTATTCTGATGGACTGGATGTCTTTCATAAGGAATTGGAGTAAGATGCGACGATTTTTTCCAGGAAATCCCCAACGAAAAATACACACTATTCCTTCTTTTCTATCGAATCGATCATAACCACTACCTACATTCCATGAGATTGTGCACCACAAATAGGAGCTAATAAAGAGACCCGCAATCCCGTAGAAAGACATCACGATCCCCTGTGGAAAAAAAATGATTTGTGGAGACGGAAATAAAGATATAAAATTCCTACCAAGATAACTGGAAATTCCAACGAATAAAAACCCTAATGAACCTAAAAAAAGGATAAAGGCCCAGCAGAAATTACTTGTTTTTCGAGACCCCGCTATAAGTTCTATCCATATATGTTCTGATCGCCAATTCATACTAGATCTAGTTGCATTTTATTGAAATTGAGAGAATAACCCAAATGAATTTTACTTTTTTTGTGTGTTTCCGAAGTAACTCTCATCAACTAGCACTATTCCGATGTGAACTTTTAGGAGTAATTCATCGAATTGCTTAGATCTAAAATAATAAGATCCACTTCGTATGATTCCCTATAGATATCTACATATGGATACATTTACTTTACATTTCAGACATTCGCCCCAATCCCGATTTTTTTTCAAATAGCTATAATTCATTTATGTATATATCATGTTTACGCATGCATAATAGCTTATGTTCAGGGGAAACTGCATCACATATTTTATTCTAAGAAATCAATATCTGTATTATGGTCTAAGTCTTGAAAAAAAAAAAAAAATAGATAAGATTTGGCCCTATCATATCTATATCTAAAAAATCTTGTTTTTTTGAACATGAAGAAATAAAGAAGCCATCGCAATTGCCGGAAATACTAGGCCCACTAAAGGCACCAAAATAGAGGGTAAGTTATTGAAAGTTGTCATAAAATAGATACCTGGATTTAATATTTGTACCTGTTATTGTTATATTGTTATTTATATTGTTATAAAGGTATCGTATAATCATTATAATTCATATATAATTATACTAAGTATAGCTAAGTGAGTACATAATTGAGTATATGTAAGTACATAATATTAATATATAAATAAAATATATAAATAAAATAATAAATATAACAATTTCTAAAATTTATAAATAGAATAAGATAAGAAAAGAAGTGCAAGGAATGTAGAACTAACGAAATAGAATATTTCATCTTTCTACATGAAATATATAGATATGTATGTGTATGATAATCTCCTTTTTTTATTATTTTTTATTATCTTGTTTTTGTCTAATAATTTGAATTTAATAAACGTGAATAAAATAAAGAAAGAGTTTCTTACAAATTCCCGAAAAATTTGTTAGAATCCGATCCGGGACTAGGGATTCTTAGTAAAACTGAACATTCTCAAAAAATATAGAATCTTGCATCTTTCTATACTTTTATATTTTCTATATGTGAATTATATACACATAAGAAGGGAACGTGAAATTCTCGTTTTATTCCCCTTGCCTAATTTGAATTTCGCGGAAGAAAGAATTCACTCTTTTTTTTTTTACAATTAAATCTTATGTTACCAAATGTTATCAAAGTAAAAATCAAATCCGAAGAATGGATTTTAACTTTGATTTCTATAAACTAAATAACTACTTGTTCTACACACAAAAAAAAAGAGAAATGATTTTTTTTTTATTATATATATATATTTTATATATTTTTAATTTTTATTAAGGCTCTACTTGATTGAATTTTGATTCAGAGGAAAGAATGCATGAAGCTGAAATAACTCACTCAGAACGCCTTTTAAAAGATTACGCGGTACGATTGGATCGAATAGGCCCTTATGGAATAAATATTCAGCCGCTTGGGAGCCCTCAGGTACTGTTTTATTCAATGTTTGTTCAATTACTCTTTTACCCGCAAAGGCAATGTAGGCATTGGGTTCAGCAATAATGATATCCCCCAACATACCAAAACTAGCTGTCACCCCACCAGTAGTAGGAGATGTAAGGATTGATACATAGAATAACTTTTTATTTGATTGATAATCATATAAAGCGGAAGATATTTTAGCCATTTGCATCAAGCTCAAACTTCCTTCTTGCATGCGTGCTCCTCCAGAAGCACATACTAAAATAAGAGGTAAAAATTGATTGGTAGCATATTCGATCAAACGGGTGATTTTCTCGCCAACTACCGAGCCCATACTACCACCCATAAACTGAAAATCCATAATCCCAATTGCTACGGGAATACCGTTTAGTTGACCTGTGCCCGTTTGAACAGCCTCAGTTAATCCTGTCTTTCTTTGATAAGAATCAATACGATCTTTGTAGGGTTCCTCTTCTAAATTAAATTCAATGGGATCCAGAGAGACCATGTCTTCATCCATCGGAGCCCAAGTACCTGGATCAATCGAAAGTTCGATTCTATCTGAACTATTCATTTTCAAATGATGTCCACAGTGTTCGCAAATATTCATTTTTGATTTAAAAAATTTCTTATAATTTAATCCATAACAATTTTCGCATTGAACCCACAAATGCTTGTATTTTGGAGTCACATCTAGATCATTAGAACTTTCTGTTTCTGTTATAGTTAAATCACTATCATCCAGGCTCGGTTTTATACTTGAACTCTGGTTTTCACTACTAGTTATGCTTTCATCAAAAATGTAACTATAAATGTAACTGTCACTATAATTGACAATACCACTTAAAATGTAACTATCAATACAAATTTGAGAACGAAAATAACTGTCAATACAACTATTAATGTGGTTATTCCAACTATATTTAGTATCATATATGTAAGGATCATCGTGAGGATCGTCACTATTAGATACATTATTCAGATAACTAAAATTCTTATAATTAGAAAAAGAACTTTCTAGTTCACTTAGAAAAGAATGATCATTGTCAATCTCAAAAATTTTATTTTCAATATCCAAAGATATGAAATAACTATCCCTATCATTATCCCTAACTAAAAAAGTATCATCAGAGAGGAAACTCTGAATGTCTATAACGCCGACTAAATGATCAACATTACTGTAACTAGAA